AATAATTTGAAAACTTTCTTTCTTAATTAATTCGTTGACTAAAAATTTCAATCTTATTTTAGTCAATTTGAGCATTTCAGAATCCTAATTTATGAAAATATTTTTTCATTTCTAATCTATTGAAATTTTAGGTCTCATGACTTAAAAGATCATGAATATGGATAATATCCAAATACCAAATACGTTCTTTATTTGATCTATATAAAGAAAAAGAAATTGTTTTTTGGAAAACTAAAGAAAGAAGTTGTCCTTCTTCTGTAAAAAACTCTTCTAAAAATATTGAACCCAACCTTTGCAAAAAAGTACGTACTGTACTTTTATGTTTACGAGCCAAAGTTTTAGCACATGAAAGTCGAAGTATATACTTCATTCGATACAAAATTATTTTTTTAGAAGATCCACTATAAAAATGAAAAATATTTTTATATATTTGACCAAATCGACTAATAATATCAGAATCTGATAAATCTGTCCAGATTGGTTTACTAGTAGGATGTCCTAATATAGTACAAAGTGAAGCTTTAGACAATGATCTAATGAGAGGAACGACTGGAACTAGAGTATCAAATCTTTTAAAAACAGTATCAATTAATACAGAATTCTCTAATATTTGACTCCTTACCACCAAATGATTTCTTTTTACACTTGAAAAATAACCGAGAAAGTAGAATGAATAATAAGAGAATTGGTTTCTATGAAACCTATTAGAGTCAGACCAAAAATGAAAATAATATTGCCAAAAACAGACAAGATAATATTTCAATTTCTTCATAAATTGATTAGTCCCTTTTGATGCTAGAATAGCTTTGCCTTGATATCGAACATAGTGCATAAGAGGATCTGTGAAGAACCATAAAGTTTTCTTCAAAAAACTATGATGAACTATTCTAAAATGTTCTATTTTTCCATAGAAGTAGATTCGCTCAAGAAAGGTTCCAAAAGATTTTAATGGTAAACAAGAAGATTTTTTACTAATAAATAAGAATAAAAACTCATATTCAGATACATAGGAATTATATAAGAAACGAAAGAGTCTTATATTTTCTTTTGAGAATATAGAAACCAATTTTTTTGAAATAATGAGACTATTCCTATTAGAATAATTGAATAGAAAGAATCGCAATAAATGCAAAGAAGGAATATCTTGGACCCAGCATTGAATGATTTGAACTAAGATTTCAAAATGGACAGGATAAGGTATTAGTATGTCTAACACATTACTTAAATAGGAAAATTTGTCCTCTAAAAAAGAAAATGTTGAATGAATAGATCGTAAATTTTGCAATTTTGATATTTTTTTTTTAGAGTAGGAAAATAGAAATCGAAGAAAGAATGGAATTTCTACAACAAAACTAAAACCCTCAGATATCATCTGAGAAAAAAAATGAGCGTAAAAAAAGGAGTTGTGCTCATTAATTGAATTTTGGTTACAATTTTGAATAACCGAATTCATCAAAGAATTCGGTTTATACACTCGAATAATTAAGCGTTTTACAAGTATTAAACTAGATTTAATATCATAGCTAATAAGTTTTTTCACAGGTTCAATAGAAGCATTTAAACCATAATCATAAACAAATGCATAAATATACTCCTGAAAAAGGAGCGGATATAAGCATTGTTGTTGACGAAATTTAGATTTTTCAAGATATCTTTGAAATTCTTCCATTGAAATCTCTACTTGAAGCAGAAGAAATAAGCCTTTTCTGGGTTTAAAAAATGATATGATACATAGTGCAATATGGTCAGAATAGAGTTTTTCTTATTGATGATTCTGGTATGTATAAATACTAGATACCCCGGAAAAGAAACGAGAAAGCCATCTCTATTAACTAATCCTAATAAAAGGAAAACATTATTATAATTATATTTATATTCCCTTTTTCTATCCAAGGAGTTTAGTTTATTGATTTGTTCAGATTTTAATTTTTAAAGGTTAAAATCTTTTATTTTTGCAACCCAATTGCTCTTTTGATTTTGGAATCCATCCTTTTTATCAATATACAGTTTCTTCTACACATCCATCTCCAATTCAAAATAAAGAATAATTAGGATTCATTTTTTGAATGAATCAGATCAAAAATTCAATCATAAAAAAAACTCATTCATCTTTTCCCGGATTCGGTACTAATATATTTTTAACATCTAATTAGATCGGGAAATCGTTCCAATAAAGATAAAGAACATAAGCTCGTTTCTTTTTGACTTAATCAGAATTGGAGCCATCGGGCTCTATCCATTTATTCAATAGACTCAGCTAAAATTCGGAAATTTCTTTTTTCTCCTTCCAAAATTAAAAACAATTTTTTAGAACTGTAGTAATTGGATAAGATCCAAAAAATTCTACTTTATTTAATTTACTTTCAAAATAAGAAATATCTAAAATACATTATTAGATAAATTGAAAGATTTAAAGAATAAAATCCTTTTTATTACGACATGCTGCTTTTTCCTATTCATTACCTTTAAGGATCAGTCGCAGTCTTATAGACTCTACCAAAAGTCTGGACGAATTTTTTTCTTCATCCAAATGTGTAAAAGATCACAGTCGCACTTAAAAGCCGAGTACTCTACCATTGAGTTAGCAACCCGTATAAATAAAATAATAAAACAGGTATATATGATCGAAATCAAAAACCAAATCAATTTTATTGCATGACTCTGTCAAAACAATAAATTAGTAACAGAGAAATCAAAAATTCGATAAAAAAATCTTAATTCAATTACTGAAATTGATAAATTGAAATCCATTCAAGTCAAAATGCAAAATTTGAAAAATCACCTTAAAAAAAAGGTTTTAATGATGAAATACAAAACAAACCTACTGTTCAAGTAAAGAAAAAAAAGCGAACAGAATAAAAAGACCTATTTATCTACGATCAAATAGTATTTGATCAATACAATATTGTATTGATCAAATACTATTTGTCAATAGTAATAGTAATTTTGATAAAAAATAAAGTAAATAAATACCAATAAAATAAATACCAAGAAAAAGAGAAAGCAAAATAATGAAATTATTAATATTTTCAATTTTCACATATTATATATATTTTATATAATCTTTTCTATAATATTCTCATATTTTATTTATCATACCTTATTTATTAATGTCATCTTTACCAAAAAATTTTGATGTATCCTATACAAAAACAAAAAGTTCTTGCTCTTGTATAGGATAGAACAAAATTGAATGATAGATATCCCATTCTCCTATCAATTGAGAAAAAAAATGTAATTGAAACTATTACAGATACTGATCCTTCTCTCCTAGTTAAAAGGTATCTATTTTTTGATTTTTAGATTTTGAAATTTCATTCTTTCCTTACTTTGATTAACACAAACTTCTTTCTTTAAAGAATTCTGTCCTTATTAATATGTCATGAACAGTCTTTGTAGGTTGAGCACCTTTTTCAAGAAAAAAAAGAATAGCAGAAACGTTTAAATAAGTTTTTTTATTTATTGGATCATAAAACCCTACTTTTCCAAAATCTCTTCCTTCTCTTCGGGACCGAGCATCAATTGCAATGATTCGATAGATGGCTCATTGGGATAGATAAAAAAAGCCCCCCCTAGAAACGTATATGAAATTTTCACCTCATACGGCTCAAGAAAAATGATTCAAGTTTCTGTATAGAATGCAAAATGAATTCAGAAAATCATGAATTAGACTATGATTCAAATAGAGTCTTTTTTCCTCTTCGTTATAGAAAAAAGTATCATAATATTTTTTTTACTCATGACTCAAGTTAAATAAAAAATTTTTAGTTTATAAAGTTCAAAGGAAAATAAATCCTTATGAAATGAAAGAATTTCTTGAGCTGTCTCTAAACTCTTTTGTTTGTCTTATCTCTAACTTTTTTGGATTTGTCAATTTGATTCAAAGACACTGTTAAGATAATTTCAAAAAGTATTTTCTTGTTCCGGAATCCTTTCTTTTTTCTTTTTGGAATCTTTAGGTTTATCAATTACTTTGAACATCTTTATTCTTTTCAAAGGGAAAGCAACACCCCTTCTTTTAGATTTTCTTCTTTATAAAAGAAATACGAAGGATTCATTTCCGTCCGACCTCAAAATCAGAATAGTTTTTCCAGTTTCCAACAATTTCACTTTCTCTCTCTCTTTTTTTTTCTTGTTCGAATTGGATTTTTTTTCTGATTTCGATGCTAAGAATATACTTACAAAGTTGGTCTAAATTAATTAGAATTAATTGAATTCTCACTAACCCTAGATTCTTTCCCTTGTTTGATAAAAAAATAAAACCTCGAGCTCCATCATGTACTGTTTACGGACAACCTAATAAAAATTAGAAATTGGGTTTTTGAACAGAACAAATTATGTCGAGCCAAGAGCATTTTCATTACTATAGAAAGAAAATGATGGATGTAAAAATCCACAGAAAATTATGTCCTTCAAGTCGCACGTTGCTTTTTCCCACATCGTCTCAAACGAAGTTTTATCATAACAGTCTTTTAGATTTTTTAAAAGTATGGAATTGATTCAATATGGAATCATGAATAGTCATAGGTTCAACCGATAATAGTTCATACTAATTCATACTAATTATATATTGGTAAATCGAGAAAAAATTCTCCCTCTTTGTGAATAAAATTCACTTATTTTTATTTTGACTCTATCCTCCAGTAACACACGTATACGATTACGACGTATATTGCCAGAGAGATAATCCAGAACAATTTGAACTTATTGAACTTAGGAATAAAAAGAATAAAATTTTTCAAATTCCGTAGAATAGCTATGATGAAATCAAAAGTCTGCAACAGAGTTTCCAAAAAACTTATTGTTGAGTCAATTTCACCAGTTTTCTTAACTAAAGAATCTTCTCTCTAATATTTCTTTGTTTTTTATATTAATTTTAATAATAGAAATGTCTTTCTCCTTTTTATGTATTTTTGAATTGAATGTAAATTCAAAATCAAAAAATAGAGAGAGTAATTTTTTCTTATTCAAGTTCGAAACGTTTGGTGATCTTCAACCAATTACGTGCTTCAATATAATTACTTGGAGTGAGCACTATAGCTTGTTTCCAATACTCAGCAGCTTGATTGGACCAAACTTCTGCAATTTCAGAATCGCCCTCTAGAATGGCCTGTTCTCCCCGGTCGGAATAGAAAATTCTTTCCCTTAGAACTGTACTTGAGAGTTTCCTACCTCATACGGCTCAGTAATCTATTCTTTTTTTTTCTATCCTATCCTTATTTATTCTATATTGGCTAATTCAATTTCTCTTGATTTTTCTATGATAAGGTTAATCATAAAAAAACAAAAAATAAGTTGATTACAGTAAGTTTAAAACTCTAATTTTCTTAATAAGAAATTAGTTTTTTCTTTTATTCCCACCTTCAGAAGAATAAAGCAGATAAAACTCATATATTTTTATGATTTTCTGAGAGGTAACTATCTCCTTTTTAATAGGAAATCGCTATAGAATCTTTGAAAAAGAATTTTCTCAATCAATAAGAAAAAGAACTTACTATCTTTGGGATCTAATACTACACCGCTGCTTAATATCTTAGTAGATCTACTCTATTACATAAGTGGATTTCTAACTTAATGTCCCCTATTATGACATAAGTAAGCAGTTATTAACTTTATCGACACAATAGCTCGCTAAGTGATCTTTACGGTGCTTCCTCTATCAATTTGATTTTTTATCCATAGAAGTAGAGGCTATATCTTTTTTCTTTCCTTCCTATTTTAATTCTAATGAAGTTTCTTTATTTGCTACAGCTCAAAAAAATCGTTGTTTTTGACGATTTCTATGTAGAAATCCTATTTTTCTAGTGTATACTAGCTAATTTCTTTTTTTTTTCTATAGTAGAGATAGTCGCACGTAATGGCAAATCACAGCCATATTATTAAAAGCTTGCGGTAAAAAAGGATTTCGTTCTAGCGCTCGAAAATAATATTCCAAAGCTTTTGTATGTTCTCCATTGCTTGTGTGTATAAGGCCTATGTTATACAGTATATAACTTCGGTCATAAGGATCCATTTCTGGTCGCGTAGCTTCATAATAATTCTGTAAAGCTTCTGCATAATTTCCTTCGGATTGAGCCAACATTCGTTACGGTCGTTCATTCTATTGAAAAGATCTCCGTTCCAGAACCGTACATGATATTTTCATTTCATACGGCTCCTACTTTCTGTCCATAACATGGAGTAAAAAAATCCTTGGAATTAAAATCTAGCTATTCTCATATTTTTATGAACTGAAAGAAGCTAGTATTTTTACAAGAAATCTCTAGTAAACCTTCTCATCAGAGGTTTTTTCTTAACATCAACTGATCATATTACTACTACATATTAGTAGTAGATAAAAAACGTAACTCCAATAATTTCTTTGTTCCTAACGCTTTTTTTATAAGAATTAGTCACTTCAACGATCTTTGACGGTTATATGGGTATCCAGAGTACAAATGAAATGGATGTTTGTTGTCTCAACCATTCTTGTTAGTCCCGATACCTATAAGGAAAGGGGATATTTCGAACAAAGTTTTTGTTTTGTTGATTTCTAAGTGTAGTGCTTTTTTCTTATACTTAAATATGGTATTTAGTAGAGATCCTACGAAGAAACCTATAGGTCTAATCTTTCGCTCAATGCTCAAATTAACGATTAAAGCATCTGAGGTTGCATCAATCGAGGATACACGACAGAAGGAATTGATTGTTCTACCTCCACAAACTTCACCTTCACCAAGCGTAGGTTTCTTTTCATTATTAGGTTTTTTCTATCCCGCAATACATTTTTTTTGTAAGACTTAACTACAGGCTAAAAAAAATAAGAAAAAAGAATCAAATCGCACCATCTCTGTAATAGGTAAATGCCTTTTTTTCTCCTGAAGTTGTTGGAATTATTCCCAACAATATATTGGCTACAATTGAAAAGGTCTTATCTATAAAATTTTCGTTTATACGCGATCTAGGCATAATTAGCAATCCGTTATATAATACTTTTCATTATCCCTCGGGAAATTTATTCTAAGAACAAAGAAAATATGAAAGTACAAAATTACGTAAAAAAAAAGATAAGGAAAGATATGAAATAGTTGACTTTTTATTTTAAATTCATAGAATACCGATCAATAGGTTATTTTTTCATTTAAGTTCAATAAAAAAAAACTGGATTTGACTATGTAGATAATTCAAGAAGTTTTTTTTTTGATTCAAACAATGGAATTCGATTTTAGTACCATGACCATGGTCAAAAGTTTTCTATTCAGTTTTTTAGGACCTGGAGTTTTCGATTCAGTTTTAGGACCTGGAGTTCCTAGTTCAGTTTTGGGACCTAGAATTGCTCGTTCGGTTTTAGTTTAGGATAGCAGGAACTCCCATCAGCTAGAGCTTATAATATTTATAATACTTCATGGATAAAATTTTATCCATTTCTATTAAAAAACAGCGAAAGCTTGGCCCTTAAATCTTTTTTTTTTCGGATTTTCTTTCTATTAAATTTTTTTGACAAATGAATCTTTGTATTTTGGAATACAAGAATTTACCACGAATGGTTTCACTCAAAAGCAATTTTTGACAATCTGGATTATATTCATCGTCTTTATCTTCTTCCGTCAAAGTCATTTGGGATTTGTCGAAGGAAAATGAAAATATAATTTCTTGAATAAATCTCGTTTTCTGGATAACGAGATATGAAATTCTCAATCCATCATCCAATCATAGAAAATTGAGTTTTTAGAATTAAATTGCTTTTTTTTCGAGAATTATACGTTGTAGAATTCCATTGTTGTTCATTACAATAATGATCTATCTTGGTTTTTTAAGCCTAATTGCTTTTTTTATCGAAAAAAAATATATATAAATCATATGAAAATATTTTATATTTATATACGTTCAATATTCTAATACGTTCAAGATTCTAATTCAATATAGCAAAAAAAGCAAGTCATTTTCAAATTTTATTAAAATTTGTTATAGGACTAAAAGCAAATTATTCAATTGGAACCATTAATTAGTTAGATATAATTTTCATATTAGGTTTAATATATTAAACCAACCTTAGCTTGAGAATAGACCTTAGTTTATTGAATTAGGTGATGAAGAATTTCATACTAGGCACGGAAAAACCGAACCTTTTTGAAATATGAAATAGAAAAAGTGTGCATGTAGTAATAGATATATTTGATCTGAACGTCAAATGAAGCAACCAACGAGCAAAGAAATTGTACTCCTCTCGTAGACCAATTAAATAACTACCTGAATTGAAGGAATCTTTCAACTAACCTCTTTTCGTTAAATTCTTTTCGTTATAATTTAGCATAGGATAGTTCATGAATGAACTATCAAATCAAAAAATTCTACGCAATTCTAACATAAGAATAGGAAATACTTTTTGAATCAAGTCATAAAAAAATCAAATAAAAAATGTGATCAAAAATATGATAAAAAATATGATGAAAAATATGATCAAAAAATAAAGTAATATAAAAGTCTATTGACAGTAAAAAAATACATATTATAATTTAAGTACTGACTGATGACGACGTGTGGGCAGATTTGCCCCCATCGTCTAGTGGTTAGGACATCTCTCTTTCAAGGAGGTAGCGGGGATTCGATTTCCCCTGGGGGTAAGATAAAAAGTTGGTAAGGTGATAATTTATTAATAAACCTAAGATTAATTCTCCCGGGTTTATTAAGAAAAATAGGATTAATTCTTCGTTAAACCTAGAATTAATCCTTCCACCCAGGGTCGATGCCCGAGCGGTTAATGGGGACGGACTGTAAATTCGTTGGCGATATGTCTACGCTGGTTCAAATCCAGCTCGGCCCAAAAATGATACTCTATGAAGTCATATGTTATATATTATTTAACAGAATTATGTTAAATATTTGAGATTTCCTTTTAATTAAATTAATTAAGGACTTTAATTTAAATAAAAGGAAATGTAAAAATTAATGAGAAGAGTTCGTGTATTTATATGCATATTCTATATGCATTTTTCTTAATTTTTTCTTTCTAAGAATTGAGATTCATTAAAGTTTTTTAAGTTTCAATCAGTTAATTATTACATTAATCAGAATTTAATTTAATAAAGCCTCATTAAAAAAAAAAAAAAGAGTTTATTCCTCTTAAAGAGCAGAGAAATTATCTGCTTTTATGAATAAAACAATAAGAGATTACTAGTAATCTGTCTCATTCTGACTAGAGTCTATATTCATATGTGAATAAATTAGAAAAATATCATTTTTAATTTTCGTACAGCTGAATGGGATTATATTCATATTAATATTAGCTTTATTAATATTTATACCATAGACCTTGCTTTGCTGGGATTGTAGTTCAATTGGTCAGAGCACCGCCCTGTCAAGGCGGAAGCTGCGGGTTCGAGTCCCGTCAGTCCCGAACTAGAATCCGAAATATTTATCCATTTTTCTTTTTTTTTCGTGTAAGAAGGGAGGCAGAAAACAAGGAAAATCTCAATTTCAATAATTTTTGAAATGAAATTTTATTGGACTAAATATCTCTTTTGTTTTCGTTTTGCATTTATCACCCAGATAAATATGGATGCAGAAATCTCTTTTTTTTTTTTGACTACTATCTATTGATTGATAAGGTATATATTTCAAATATACTGATTCGACGAATCAAAAGTTTTACTATATTCATTCAGTCTTTTATTTATACCATTGACTCCCGTCATACTTTTTTCTTGACTGTTCTTGATCAATGAAATGATGCTATTTTACAACTTATATTTATTATATTTATAATATTTTTTTTTTAATAAAAAGTTTTATTCTTTTGTTTTTTGATAAAGAATAAACTTTGTATAATTACCTTAAGAAACTAAGTACTTTTCATATTAAAGTACACTTCTTTTAGTTCCGATTTTTTTATACTTAATATTCTCATTCAAATAGCAGACTTAATTTGGAATGTATGCATTTCATTCCAAATCCAAAAAAGGAGAAACTTACTAAAAAAAAAGAGAAGATGAAGAAATGAACCTTTTCAGTTAATTTCTTAGAATATTCGATTTTATTATCTTCTCTTTTTCCCATCATACTTCTAATTTTTGTTTGGATATGTGTGTAACTGACCTATAGAATTTCAGTCAATTAAAAATCCTTAATTGCATTAAATTTCAAAATATAAGAAAAATTAAGGATAATTTGATTAAGATAAGGAAGACAGACAGTAGGCAGACAGTAAGCTATAAGACACAACAAGTGGAAAAGGACTAATCCAATAAATAAAAAAAACCCATTACCAATTTAGTATGGGTAAAAGATCTTCCTATGTTGTACTATTCAATTCTCAACGATAAATCGATTTGATAGATCAGATATCTTTTATTCAAAAAAAGGATCTGATAAAAAAAAAGGATCTGATTCAATATTATAAGGATGCAAACCATCCTATTGAATTTCATTTATATAAAGGAGTTAAGTATCTCCTTTCTATGGGATTATATCCCGAGTTATTGCGAAAACAAAAAAAAGAAAAATGAGATTATGGAAGTCAATATTCTTGCATTTATTGCTACTGCACTGTTCATTCTAGTTCCTACTGCTTTTTTACTTATTATCTACGTAAAAACAGTCAGTCAAAATGATTAATTTGACTGAAATTTGAATTAGAAATTCTTATCAATAATTAAAGAAATAAAAGGAAGTTATTAAAAAAAAAAGAGAATCCCAAGTGTTAACTAAAACGAACGATCTACTGCGGTAGAAGATACTTCTTTCTACCGCAGTAGAGAGTTTTTTCTATTACAGATTTTCTTGTAAAAGAGAGACAAGCTTTTTTTGAATAAAGCTTTGCAAGATCATTGATGTAAAAAGATCAAATAAAAAAAATTCGGTTACTTGAATGATTTCTCAAAAAATTTTCCTAATTAAAGTCCACTCCTTCCCCATACTACAAGGGAAAGTGAAAATGTAAAGACTACCATTAAAGCAGCCCAAGCAAAACTTACTAAATCCATGTAATTTGTGTCTCCTATTTCTATGAAGTAATTATTCCATTATTGATCAATAATCATAATACAATTAATAGTGGAGAGTCAAAATACGATTCTGATTAATAAGGCTATTAATAAACCAATCAAAAAAGAGAAAGTGCTTAGCTTAATATTAGGTAGAATCTCTCGTAGAAAGCCGTAAAAATCTGACAACTCTTTTTTTTTTTTTTATGAAAAAAGAAATATACAAATTTATTATCAAGATACATAAATATCCATTATTTTATACGTTAAAAATTTTCTATTTAATCTAAGCTTACTGTCTCTCTTTCTATGAGAGAAAGAATGAGGAACTATCACTACAAATCTTAAACCTATTCCTTTATTTTTTTGAATTGCGCTGAACAAGTTTTCTATTTTCTCGAACTAGGAATTAGAGAAATCCAGTATCAAGAAATTCTTTGAATTATCCAGGACAAAAACTTGTCCAATTTTATTAGTTTATTAGATAGAAAAATAAATTTTAAATATTTTGTTAAAAAGGCGACACCCAGATTTGAACTGGGGATAAAGGATTTGCAGTCCCCTGCCTTACCGCTTGGCCATGCCGCCAAATCCAATTCAAAATCGATAAAAATGATTCAATTCTTTTTCCTTTTTTTTTTAATCCTATTTATTTTGCTTATCTCTTTCCAAAAAAAAGAGGGAGGATTTCTGTTTTTTATTGGATTCATTCAATTGAAATAATAAATTTTATTTAAAAACACATACTCTTTAAGTTAAGAACTTCTTCGCTTTATCTATTGAAAAATTTTTAAATAGAATTCAATAGATAAGATAAAAAAAGGATTTCCAGTGATAGATCCCAAAATTTAGGTCAAATTCGAACCATTAGCTAGAATTTTATTTTTAATTCTAGTTTAGTTATTCTTGATTTTATTTTGGATTTTTTTTATCTTAAATTTTTAAATAAGATAATGAAGGATTATTAAGATACAATATCTTCAATTTTTTCTCCTTTCCTTAAGGAGATAAGGAAAATCAAATTGATTTATGACTAATTAGTATATAATTATAAATTACTAGAAAAAGTCAAATTTTTTTCAATTAGGAATTATAATCAAATTTTCATTTATATGTAAACCCCAGAACATAAAAATTACAAAGATTCGAATGCATTTTCTCTCTTATGTATAACTATTTCACTATTCATTTGAAAATTTTCAAATTCTTGACTTCACTTTGAAATCAATATTATTTATTAAATATAAATTAATATATATAAATAAAATATATAAAAAAAATATCAAAAATATCTCTAATTAGAACGAGTCCAATTTTTTTTTTTTGAGCTGCATTGAAAATAAAAAAAAATAGATGAGATACATTTTTTTCTATCTCTCTATATTTTAGAGAGAAAAGATTCTATAATTAGAAGAAAGTAACAGAATCTTGGTCCAGGAATATCTGATCAAAAAGTTTAGATATTTTTATTTATCAACTTAAAAATAATGATTTTTTTTATTTCTTCTTAAGTTTATTTTTTCTTAAAAAAGTAAGATTTTTTTCATTTTTCTTAATGAATGCTAAAGGATTGTATCCCGATTTTATCCAGATTTTTTTTAATATTATATAAAAAAATATAACTAATTCATTATGAAAACTTTTTATACTTTGTATAAGTTTTTCTTAGCTTTAGCTTACTGGCTATTTGCCAAGAATCTCAGATCTTATACCAAAATTTTAGCCAGGATTCTCAGTCGTTTCAAGCAATTTCTAACCCATATTATTGAGCATATTATGGAACTATTTTATTTGGTTTTGATACAATTGTCAATATTTCTTTTTCCTAGAAAAAAAAAAGAAATGAAAATAGAAATTCTTGGAATGAAGGATCATCATCAGATCCTGAATTGGATGCTGAGAACTCATTATCATCGGAAAACTCGGATTCCAAGGCAGATAAAAACTCTTTGTCAGAGTCAGATAAGTTCTCACCTGAAGAGGAATACAGTGAATTTTACTATTTGTCCGAGTCAGATGAAGCATGGTACGAGGAGGAATTCGGTAATGAGAATTCTGATGAGTCCTATGATCCCGATCTCCCAGATGATGACTCTCAATTAAATCAAGAGTTCCAGCACCTTTACAACCTTTGTTTAGAAACTTGTTGTAAAAATCTTCGTTGGCACATTAACAACCATATAGAATACTACGGCCAAGACGAAGAATACTACAAAGAAAGGAAAACTGCATTTCGTGTTTTCGGCTATAATCTTCTCAATTTACTGGAAAGAATAAACACGGAATTGACATATTTCAAACCTTCAGTCGTGGATCCTTATCGATATGGGGAGTTTGACCCATTGTACTTCCTCAAACCTTTTGATTATAAGTGATTTGAGATGCGGTACTTCAAGTGGTCAATGGATGATCCTTATCATTAGAGGAGATGGACCCATTGTATTCAGTCCCAGTTTCGGAATCCGAGTGGGAAGAGAGGAGGGATTCGCAAATTAATCGGCTCCCCCTGAGCTCTCGTTGCGAATTAGTTTCTTACTGGGTCCAGGGTTTTATTTTCTCGACTAAAATATCGAGAAATCCAAAAATCTACCTTTCGGGACCAAAGGTTATGAAATTTCTCAGAAAAATTCATAAATTCTTAGATACTTAATTATTGGATACTATATGAATCAATAAAAATTGATTCAATAAAAATTTTTGTGTTATTATTTTTATTTTATTTATGTATCTTATATGTCAAAAATCCATATATGGAGTCAAAAATCCAGATATGGACATATATGAACTACAATTTCATGTGATTTATCAAACAAAATAGAAATCCCATCATTACGAGATCGATCTATATCTATAGATAGGGATCGTCGATAAATAATGATCAACTAAAGAAAGGGATTTTTTTCGATAAAAAGTAACTAAGATTCAGATTAAGATGATTTGGAATAGAAATAGGGAAATGTCAACAATACCTGGGTTTAATCAGATACAATTTGAGGGCTTTTGCAGATTTATTACTAAAGGCTTGAGGGAAGAATTTGATAAGTTTCCAGAAAAAAAAATGAAAGACATGGATCAAAATATGGAATTTCTATTATTTGTGGAAAGATATCAATTGGTAGAACCCTTGATGAAAGAAAGAGATGCTTTTTATGAATCACTTACATATTCTGCAAGATTATATGTACCTGCGGGATTAATTCGAAAAACCAGTATAAAAATGCAAAAACAAACCATTTTTATAGGAAACATTCCTTTAATGACTTCCCAAGGAACTTTTATAATAAATGGAATATATAGGACTGTAATTAATCAAATATTGCAAAACCCTGGTATTTACTATCGTTCAAGATTGGACCGTGAAGGAAATTCTGTCTATACCGCCACTATAATATCAGATTGCGGAGGAAGGATAAAGTTAGAAATGGATACAAAAGCAAGGATATGGGTGCGTGTGAATAGGAAACAAAAGATATCAATTCTAGTTCTATTATTAGCTATGGGTTCGAATCTGAAAGAAATTCTAGATAATGTTCGTTATCCTGAGATTTTATTGTCTTTCGCGAATGATAAGAAGGAACTAAAAAAGATTAGTTCAAAAGAAAATGCTCTTTTGGAGTTTCACAAAAAGTTTTTTTCTAAAGAAGAGAAGGAAACAAAAGATATTGTATCTTCAGAGTCCTTATGTGAATACTTACAAAAGGACTTTTTAGAAAAATTTTATAAAAAAAAATGCAAATTAGGAAAGATTGGTCGACGAAATATGAATCGAAGACTAAATCTTGATATATCTCAGGATAATATATTTTTGTTACCAAAAGATATATTGGCTGCTGCCGATCATTTGATTGAAATTAAATGGGAAATGGGTACACTTGATGATATGAATCACTTGAAGAATAAACGTATTCGTTCTGTAGGAGATCTCTTACAGGATCAATTTAGATTGGCTCTCTCGCTTTTAGAAAAAGCGGTTCGGAATACTATATCTGTAGCAATCTCTCGTAATAAATGGATACGAAGTCCTAAAATTTTGGTAACATCAACTTCATTAAAAATTATTTATGAATCGTTTTTTGGCCTTCACCCCTTATCGCAACTTTCAGATCAAACTAATCCATTAGCACAAGTAGCTCATGGTCGAAAATGGAGTTTTTTGGGTCCTAGAGGACTGACAAGTCGGACTGCTAATATTCAGATACGAGATATTCATCCTAGCTACTATGGACGTATTTGTCCAGTTGATACATCCGAAGGTACTAATGTTGGACTTATTGGATCCTTAGCTATTTATGCACGGATTGGTCCTTGGGAATCTATAGAAAGTCCGTTTTATAAAATATCTGAGAAATCAAGAAAAAAAGAAGGACAGATGGTTTATTTTTCACCAACAAAAGATGAATATTATATGATAGCAGCAGGAAATTCTTTGGCCTTGAACCAGGGTATTCAAGAAGAAGAGGTTGTTCCCGCTCGATACCGTCAAGAATTCTTAACTATTGCGTGGGAACAGATTCATCTTAGAAATATTTCTCCCTTCCACTATTTTTCTATTGGAGTTTCTCTTATTCCTTTTATCGAGCATAATGATGCGAATCGAGCTTTAATGAGTTCTAATATGCAACGCCAAGCAGTTCCGCTTTCTCAGTCGGAGAAGTGTATTGTTGGAACTGGGCTAGAAGGCCAAACGGTTATAGATTCGGGGTTTTCGGTTATAGCTGAGCATCAGGGAAAGGTCCTTTATACTGATAGTCAAAAGATCCTTTTTTTAAGGAATGGGAATACTGAAAGTATTCCTTTAGTTAAGTATCAAGGTTCCAACAAAAAAACTTTGATCCATCAAAAACCCCGGGTTCAGGGAGGTAAATGTGTTAAAAAAGGTCAAATTTTGGCGGACGGTGCCGCTACAGTTGGTGGAGAACTCGCTTTAGGAAAAAACATATTAGTAGCTTATATGCCATGGGAGGGTTATAATTCTGAAGATGCAGTACTAATTAACGAACGTCTGATATATGAAAATATTTTTACTTCTTTTTCTATTCGGAGATATGAAATTAAGACTTATATGACAAATCAAGGTCCTGAAAGAATTACTAAGGGAATACCCCATGTCGAGACTCATTTTCTCCGCAATTTGGATAGAAATGGAATTGTGATGTTGGGATCTTGGGTAGAAACAGGTGATATTCTTGTAGGTAAATTAACGCCAAGAGAGGATGAACCGTTTCCAGAGCACAGATTATTAGAGGCTGTGCTTGGCATAGATTTGTCCAGTACAAAAGAAACTTCTCTAAGACTACCTATAGGTGGAAAAGGTCTCGTTATTGATGTGAAATGGATTGAGATGAACGATTCCAGTGATTTTTTAGAGATGGTTTCTGTATATATTTTACAGAAACGTCAAATCAAAGTAGGTGATAAAGTAGCTGGAAGACATGGAAATAAAGGTATTATTTCCAAGATTTTGTCTAGACAAGATATGCCTTATTTGCAAAATGGAACACCTGTTGATATGGTCTTCAATCCCTTAGGAGTACCTTCACGAATGAATGTGGGACAGATATTTGAATGCTCACTTGGATTAGCAGGGGATCTGCTAAAGAGACATTATCGAATAACACCCTTTGATGAAAGATATGAGCAAGAGGCTTCGAGAAAACTAGTGTTTTCTGAATTATATGAAGCTAGTAAACAAACAAAAAATCCATGGGTATTTGAGCCCGAATACCCTGGAAAAAGCAGAATATTTGATGGAAGAACAGGAGATCCTTTTGAACAACCTATTCTAGTAGGAAAGTCCTATATCCTAAAATTAATTCATCAAGTGGATGATAAAATCCACGGACGTTCTACTGGGCCTTACACACTTGTTACACAACAACCTCTTAGAGGAAGGGCCAACCAAGGGGGACAACGGGTAGGAGAAATGGAAGTTTGGGCTCTCGAAGGATTTGGTGTTTCTCATATTTTACAAGAAATCCTTACTTATAAATCTGATCATATTAGAGCTCGTAAAGAAATATTAAATACTATGCTTATTGGAGGAAGAGCACCTAACCCTGAGGATGATTTTCCAGAAACTTTTCGAGTACTCGTTCGAGAACTACGATCTTTGGCTCTAGAACTGAATTATTTCCTTGTATCTGAAAAGAACTTCCAGATTCATAGGAAGGAAGTGTGATTTGAATTAATCATTATTTCAATCTTATTTTATGATTGACCAGTATAAACATCAAAAACTTCAAATTGGACTAGTTTCTCCTCAACAAATAAAGGCTTGGGCGACCAAAATCTTACCTAACGGGGAAAAAATCGTTGGAGAGGTAACAAAAAATGAGACTTTTCATTATAAAAGCAATAAACCAGAAAAAAATGGATTGTTTTGCGAAAGAATCTTTGGACCCATAAAAAGTGGATTTTGTGCGTGTGGAAAGTATTTAGAGATTGGGACTGAAAAAGAAAACCCAAAATTTTGTCAACAATGCGGAGTAGAATTTGGTAATTCTCGGATACGAAGATATCAAATGGGGTACATCAAACTCGCATGTGCAGTGACTCATGTGTGGTATTTAAAAGGTCGTCCTAGTTATATCGCAAATCTTTTAGATAAATCCCTTAAGGAATTAAAAAGTCTAGTATATTGCGGTGTGTGATTTGATCAAAATTCTCATTTGACAGGTGCGAATTGAGAAACTGTCATCCCATTCGATCCAATTGGGATGCCCTAGTTCTGACATGTGTTTTGGAAGAAATAACATGAAACTTAGAATTTTTGGTATATTCTATACTTCCAATTTAAAGGGGAATTAATCCATGGTCGATTCTGTAATAGATAAACCTTGTTATACTTGTGAAAATTTTTTTTCATGAGATTTCTCATTCATTCCATTTAGAGAAAGATTTTGCTTAAGCAAGCAAATATAGTATGGTTACAGAAGTTTATCTATCGCATATATACTTCAAGGTATTAAGGCATAACCGTCGAGGTGAGTAGGGACCTAAAAGATTAAATGGAATGAGATATAGACAAATAAATCCCGTATGAATTCAAAAATCAGAAATCTTTAAGAGAATTCATCAGGGAAATAGACTACTCAATAATTTGACATTCTCATTTTAAGCAATTCATTTATCAAATTCAAGTAAAGAAAGAATGAATCAATGAGAAATTAGTTTTAATTGGGAACTTGAGTAAAGAGTAGTTCTTTTTCAATTTTTATCTAAAAAAAGAAAGAACTTTTTTTTAACTACTTGAGCCGGATGAGAGGAAACCTTCACGTCCGATTTGAAAGGGGGGAATCCTTTAGGAACCTATCTCGATTGTTCTTTTGCTAGGCCCACAGCTAAAAAACCAACTTTCTTACGATTACGAGGTTCATTCGAAGATGAAATCCAATCCCGGAAATACAGCATTCCACTTTTTTTTAATACCCGAGGTTTCGAGAAATTTAGAAATCGAGAAATTGTGACAGGAGCTGATGCTATTAGAGAGCAATTAGCTGATTTAGATTTGCGAATTCTTATCGAGAATTCATTAGTAGAATGGAAAGGATTAGCAGTCCTAAAACCTACTGGAGATAAATGGGAAGATAGAAAAATTCAAATAAGAAAGAATTTTTTGGTTAGACGTATGGAATTAGCTAAACGTTTTCTTCAAACAAATATAGAACCTGAATGGATGGTTTTGTACTTATTACCAGTTCTTCCTCCCGAATTGAGACCCCTTATTCAGATAGAAGGGGGTAAACTAATAAGTTCGGATATTAATGAGCTCTATAAAAGAGTTATTGAGAAGAATATGCTTCTCAACAATTTATTAGGTATATCTTCATTTATATTTTCGGACAGAGACGTTGTTATTATAAATTCTCAGGCAAAATTATTACAAGAAGCTGTGGATATACTTCTTCATATTGGGGTCCGGGGACAACTGAGGTCAGATGGTTTTACTAAAGATAAAGATTACAAATCTTTTTCAGATATACTTGGAGGGAAAGAAGGAAGATTTCGTGAGACTTTGCTTGGTAGACGGGTTGATTATTCAGGGCGTTCTGTCATTGTTGTGGGTCCTTATCTTTCATTATATCAATGTGGATTACCTCGAGAAATGGCAATGGAACTTTTCCAAGCATTTCTAATCCGCCATCTAATTAGGAAACATTTGGCTTCTAACATAGCGACTGCTAAAAGGCTGATTCAGGAGCGGGAAAAAGAACCTATTGTATGGGAAACACTTAAAGAAGTTATGGAGGGGCATCCTATATTATTGAATAGAGCGCCCACTCTGCATAAATTAGGCATATTAGCTTTCCAACCCATTTTAGTAGAGGAGCGTGCTATTTATTTACACCCATTAGTTTGTAAGGGTTTTAATGCAGACTTTGATGGAGATCAAATGGCTGTTCATTTACCTTTATCTTTGGAGGCTCAAGCGGAAGCTCGTTTACTTATGTTTTCTCATATAAATCTATTATCTCCAGCTATTGGAGATCCTATTTGTGTACCAACTCAAGATATGCTTATCGGACTCTATGTATTAACCATGGGAAATCGTGGAGGGATTTGTGCAAATAGGTATAATTTACCTAATTGCAGAAACTATCAAAATGAACCAATTGACAATAAAAACTTTAAGTATAATAAAGAAAAAGGACCTTATTTTTCTAGCTCATATGAAGCACTTATAGCTTATCGTCAAAAAAAAATCAGTTTAGATAGTCCTTTGTGGCTCCGATGGAATTCATATAAAGGTGTTGTTGGGTCAAACGAAGTTCCCATTGAAGTTCAATATGAATCTTCGGGTACTTCTCATGAGATTTATGGGCATTATCTAATAATAAGAAGTACAAAAGATGAAATCCGTTGTATATACATTCGAACCACTCTTGGTCATATTTATTTTTATCGAGAAATAGAAGAAGCCATACAAGGGTTTAGTGAAATCAGGGTTTAGTCGAATCCGGTATATTCGTACACTATCTAAACTCAAAAATTAGATTAGGTGATGCCCCTTCCCGGGCAGCGAAATTCGGGTTTTTCCAATTTCATTAATATCATTTTTTCTAAATTTCTGCATAAATAAATAGAAATCAGGACTTAGATAAAAGAAATTCTATCTTCGAACCACTGACTCATGTCTATTGTCGAATCCTACTGAGCAAAATATAGAAAAAAGAAGTTATTATGAAAGAACAAGCCTTTTACAATAGAATCTTAAATGGAACTGCTATGAAACGACTTATTAGCAGATTAATAGTTCATTTTGGAATGGCATATACATCCCATATCCTAGATCAACTAAAGACTTTAGGTTTCCATCAAGCCACTACTACATCTATCTCATTAGGAATTGATGATCTTTTAACAATATCATCAAAACCTTGGTTAGTTCAAGATGCTGAACAACAGAATTCTATTTTGGAGAAACACCATCATTTTGGAAATGTACACGCAGTAGAAAAATTACGTCAATCTATTGAAATATGGTATGCTACAAGTGAATATTTGAAACAAGAAATGAATCCAAACTTTCGTATGACTGATCCTTCTAATCCAGTCTATTTAATGTCTTTTTCGGGAGCTAGGGGAAATGCATCTCAGATACACCAATTAGTTGGTATGAGAGGATTAATGTCAGATCCCCAAGGACAAATGATTGATTTACCCATTCAAAGCAATTTATACGAGGGACTCTCTTTGACCGAATATATAATTTCTTGTTATGGAGCTCGCAAAGGAGTTGTAGATACTGCTATACGAACAGCAGATGCTGGATATCTTACTCGTAGACTTGTTGAAGTAGTTCAACACATTATTGTACGTAAAAGAGACTGTGGTACTATTCAAGGTATTTCCGTGAGTCCTCAAAATGGGATGACGGAAACCTTTTTGGTCCAAACACTAATCGGTCGTGTATTAGCAGATGATATCTATATTGGTCTACGATGTATTGCCACTCGAAATCAAGATATTGGGATTGGACTGGTCAATCGATTTATAACCTTTCAAACGCAATCAATATATATTAGAAGTCCTTTCACTTGCAGAAGTACATCTTGGATCTGTCAATTATGTTATGGTCGGAGTCCCACTCATGGTGATTTGGTTGATTTAGGAGAAGCTGTAGGTATTATTGCGGGTCAATCAATTGGAGAACCAGGAATTCAGCTCACATTAAGAACTTTTCATACTGGTGGAGTATTCACAGGTGGTACTGCCCAATATGTACGAACTCCTTTTCAGGGAAAAATAAAATTCAACGAGGATTTGCTTCATCCTACACGTACCCGTCATGGGCATCCTGCCTTTCTGTGTTCTACAGACTTCTATGTAACTATAGAAAGTCGAGATATTATACATAATGTGAGTATCCCTTCGAAAAGTTTGATTTTAGTTCAAAATGATCAATATCTAGAATCAGAACAAGTTATTGCTGAGATTCGTACTGGAATATCTACTTTTCCTTTGAAAGAGACAGTACAAAAACATATTTTTTCGGAATCAGGGGGAGAACTGCACTGGAGTACCGATGTCTACCATAAACCTAAAGATATATATAAAGATACATATAGTAATGTGCATCTATTACCAAAAACAAGCCATTTATGGGTATTAGCAGGAAGTCCTTGCAGATCTGATAGAGTGTCTTTTTCAGTTCACAAGGATCAAGATCAAATGAATGTTGATTTTTTTTCTATTGAAGAAAGATATATTTCTGACCTCTCAAAAACTAATAATCAATTAAGACATAAATTGTTGGATACTTCTAATAAAGGGAAAATTATTGAACATTCACGGACTGATCAAATCATATCGAACAGTCACTCGAATTTCACATATCCTTCTATTTTGCAAGAGAATTCTTATTTCTTGGCGAAAAAGCGAAGAAATCGATTTATTATCCCATTAAAATATGATAAAGAACAAGAAAAAGAACTAATATCTTCTTTTGCGATTTCGATGGAAATACCCATAAACGGTATTTTCCTTCAAAATAATAGTATTCTTGCTTTTTTTGATGATCCACGATACAGAAGAAACAATTCAGGAATTATTCAATATGGGATCATAGAAATAGAGTCGATCATAAAAAAAGAGGATTTGCTTGAAGATCAAGGAATAAAAGAATTTCCAGAATACTATACGCTGATAGAGGATCAAGAAATACAAGAATTTAGCCCGGAATACCAAACGTTGATTGAATATCAAAAATACCAAATGTTGATTGAGTATCAAAAAAAACAAAAATTGAATCCGGAATATCAAATGTTAATAAAAGATCAAAGAATAAAAGAATTTCTGGAAGACCAAATGTTCATTGAGGATCAAGAAAGACAAGAATTGAGTCCGGAATATCAAACGTTCATTGAAGATCAAGAAATACAAGAATTCAGTCGGGAATACCAAATGTTCATTGAGGATCAAGAAAGACAAGAATTGAGTCCGGAATACCAAATGTTCACTGAGGATCAAGAAAGACAAGAATTGAGTCCGGAATACCAAATGTTCATTGAGGATCAAGAAAGACAAGAATTGAGCCCGAAAAACCAAAGGAATGTGGATCAGTTTTTTTTCATTCCTGAAGAAGTGCATATTTTACCGAAATCCTCTTCTATAAGGGTCCGGAACAATAGTATCATTGGAGTAAATACATGGCTCACTTTAAATAAAAGAAGCCAAGTAGGTGGATTAGTCCAAGTGAATAAAACAAAAAAATATATTGAACTGAAAATCTTTTCCGGAGATATTCATTTTCCGAGGGAAACAGATAAGATGTCCAGGCACAGCGAGATTTTGATACCACGAGAAACAGGAAAAAAAAATTCTAAGAAATTCCAAAAATGGAAAGATTGGATCTATGTTCAAGGGATCACACCTATAAAGAAAAAGTATTTTGTTTCAGTTAGACCTGTAATTACGTATGAAATACCTGATGAGATTGATTTAGCAACACTTTTTCCTCAGGATCTCTTGCAAGAAAAAGACAATCTCCAATTTAGAATTGTCAATTATTTCCTTTATGGAGATAGCACGTCAATTCGAATAATTTGTCTTAAAAGTATTCAATTAGTTCGGACTTGTTTAGTATTAAATTGGGATCAAGAACAAAATAGTTCTATAGAAGAAGAGGTTCATGTTTCATTTGTTGAGATAAAGACGAATTTTTTAATTCGTAATTTCATCAAAATTGAGTTAATTAAATCTTCAGATATCGGAAAAAGATATGAAAGAGCAAGTTCAGGATTCATTCCTGATAATATTTTAGATCGTATTGCTGATAATAGACTAGATCATTGCAATATTAATCCTTTTTATTCCAAGACGAAGATTCAACCATTTAATCAACATCAAGGAACTATGGGTACTTTGTTAAATCGAAACAAGGATTACCAATCTTTTATTATTTTGTCATCATCCAATTGTTATCAAACGCATCGATTCCAAAATAATACTGTGAGAAAAAAAAGGAATCCCCTATTCCTTTATATATTTGTTTTGGGTCCGCTAGGTACTATTGTATCTAAAATAACATCTAAAATAGCAAATTTTTTTATATTTTGCAATTTAATAACTTATAATGAGATCTTATTAAATAAATATTTTTTTTCTAACTATTTTGATAATTGGTTTGATTTTTTTGACAATTTGAAAGAGGTTTTCTTGCTACTCAACACCATTTTATTAGATATAGCGAATTCTAAGTTTGATCCATGTGGCATCGTAAGGCCATCTCTTTTGGAACAGACTGTCAAAGTATTGATTCAAGTCTATAATACATATAGAATACTTCAACCTGAAGTAGCTGAATATTGTTTAATAGATGAGAATAGGAAAATTTACAATTCGGATCTACCGATAGGCTTTTTTTTGAACTCATTCAATTGGAATTGGTACCCTTTCTTTCACGATGATAGTTGGGAAGAGACATCCACAAAAATAAGTCTTGGACAATTTATTTGCGAAAATTTGTGTCTATTTAAAGACGAACCATACGTCAAAAAATCTGGTCAAATTGTAATTATTAATCTTGATTCCTTAGTTATAAGATCCGCTAAGCCCTATTTGCTCACTTCAGGTGCAACCATTCATGGTCATTATGGGGAAATCTGTTATAAAGGAGATGTATTGGTTACATTTCTATATGAAAAATCGAGATCTAGCGATATAACACAAGGTCTTCCAAAAGTAGAAAAATTTTTCGAAGTACGTTCGATGGATTTAATATTGATAAACTTAAAAAGAAAGGTTGAAGGCTGGAACCAACGTATACCAAGAATTCTTGGAGTACCTTGGGTTTTCTTCATTGGAGCTGAGCTAACCATAGCCCAAAGTCGTATTTCTTTGGTTAATGAGATCCAAAAGGTTTATCGATCTCAGGGGGTATATATCCATAATACACATATCGAAATGATTGTACGTCAAGTAACATCAAAAGTGTTGGTTTCAGAAAATGGAATGTCTAATGTCTTTTTACCTAGAGAGTTAATTGGATTATTACGAGCAGAACGAGCAGGACGTGCTTTGGATGAAGCAATCTTTTATCGAGCAATCTTATTGGGAATAACAAGAGCCTCTCTAAATACTCAAAGTTTCATATCTGAAGCAAGTTTTCAAGAAACCGCTCGAGTTTTAGCAAAAGCTGCTCTGCGAGGTCGTATTGATTGGTTGAAAGGTTTGAAAGAAAATGTTGTTCTGGCAAGAATTCTACCTATTGGTACCGGATTGAAAAAAAGTGTGTATCCTTCAAGACAAGATAAGAACATTGCTTTAGAAAAAAAAATAGAAAATCTATTTGAATTGGAAATGAGAGATATTATGTTACATCATAAAGAATTATTGTGATAAAGAATCATTTTCTTCTGATGTGAAAAATAATCTAAATCAAGCGATGGAGAATACCGGCTCTCTGGAATCATTCTTAAACTTAAACACAGAAAGCACAAATCCAAAAAGCAATGATTCCCCTCAATCAACAGATCAAAGGAATACAAAGTCTAACCAAGATGAGACAGATTAGGTTCTTAATTCTCTTTCTGGGACTTAGTAAGGTAAGGAGTTTTTGATCCCAAAAAAAGAATCAAAAAAATAAATAGAGATGAGTTTTATTTTTTCCCAAGAAATTCAAAAAAAAAAATAAGAAATATGAAAATTGGAGCATCAGTTCGTAAAATTTGTCAAAGATGTCGATTAGTTCGTAGGCGTAGACAACTTACAGTGATTTGTCCCAATCTGAAACATAAAAAAAGGCAAGGTTAATATTTCTCATTCAAAAAATCTTTCTTTACAAATTCTTGATCACTTTATTCAACGATTTTTTTGATACAGGAAGAAAAGGAAAAAGTTTTTTTTTGCTGGAATGGTACTATCTATAATAATATTTTGGATCTTATTTGAATAAAGAACATTAAATAATAAAGAAGATTCAATAATGAAGAACATTGAAGAATTAAAAAAACGGAAAGAGAGGGATTCGAACCCTCGGTAAACAAAAGCCTACATAGCAGTTCCAATGCTACGCCTTCAACCACTCGGCCATCTCTCCTATATTATAATTTCTATAATATATTATAAAATTCTTATACTTTTTTTTTATGAAAAACTGAGTAAAGTAAATAGGAAGTTTTCTTATTACTAAATTATTTTCTTATTACTAAAGTATATATATGTATATAGTAGAAATTAAATGAAACTATTCCATGTATAAAATAAAAGAAAAAGGAATGAAGACAAGAAATCATGGATTTTCACCTTTCTTTATTCAAAAATATATGAATATGAAAAAGGAAAATATATGATTCTTAAATTCGGATCATAGTCAGTCAAATAAGTATTTCAAAAAATTGTTTAGATAGAATTTTTGTCATGTATCAATGGTGAATTACCGGTAGAAGGTTCCATCGGAACAATTATTCAAGGCACCTCGCTTTTTAGAAAAGAAAAGGAGAAAATGACAAAAAGATATTGGAAAATCAATTTGGAAGAGATGATTGAAGCAACAGTTCATTTAGGTAATAATAAAAAGAGATGGAATCCAAGGATAACTCCTTATATCCTTGCAAAGGACAAATACAAACGTAAAACTATACATATTCGCAGTATAACTAACACATACTCTAAAAAAAAAGGAGGAACAAGTGATAAGAAAATTTTTTGATAAGATAGAAGGAAATTTCCTTCTTTCTTTTATACGAGTTCTTCTTGAACTTTCTTGGTCGTTAAAAATTTATGCAAAACAGTTGAAGATAGATTACCTTCTGTCTTCTCGTAATGAAGAACATTTTCGAGAAGAGGGGTTCCCATTTGGGATGTTTAAAGAAAGTTTGACAACGTTTCTACAAGAACTGTTTAAAGAGGAAACAAGGGAAAGAATGGAAATGGCTAAATATCCCCAGTCCCATAAAGATTACATGTATGCATGTAAATCTATAAATACATGAATAGATTCTTTTCTTGAGAAATATCGTGGGAAAAAAATCCCATGTCGAGCCGTATATATTTTACTTTACTATATTCGATTAAGAATCGAATATTGGTGGATTTTGAGTGGAAATCAAAATGAAAAAAAAGATACCTTTTAATTTAAGTAGAAAAGAAGGATAATTTTGTTATAATTGCTATGCTATGCTAACTATGTCACTTGCTAGTTTTTTTATAATTTGAATGAAGTTGGGTTGGGATTCAAACATTTTTTTTTGAATCTCAACTTCAAAAAAAAAAAAAGAAAGGATCTCTTTTTATTTTATATGAAATGAATGGATATCTACTTATCTTTTCTTATTTTAGATTTTTAACTTAGTATTTATAAATATTTCTAAAAGATAATAAAATATGAAAAAACCTAAACGAAGAATTAATGCTCCACGCATGAATCGGCTTCTTTCTTCTAAACGTTTTCGTTTACTTAGAACTATACGACGTAAAATACAAAAAGGACTTATTCATATTCAAGCAAGTTCTAACAATACCTTAATAACTGTTACAGATGTGAGGGGTCAAGTAGTTGCTTGGGATTCCGCTGGTACTTCTCTATTCAAAGGTCCAAGAAAACCAACACCCTATGCTGCCCAAATCGCAACAAGAAATGCTATTTATATGTTAGTAAAACAGGGTATGGAACGAGCAGCAATTTTGATAAACGGTGCCGGTCCCGGAAGAGCCGCAGCATTAAGAACCGTTCTTCAGAGTGGTGTAAAATTAAATTTTATACGTGATGTAACACCTATGCCACATAATGGATGCCGACCCCCTAAAAGAAGACGTGTTTAAAAAAAATCTTTTAATTAATTTAAAAAAGAAGCTCTGGTGTATAGAGACGACCTTATCATTTGAGAGGCAACTATAGAAACTGGAATCCACTATTTTTTTTTATAGAATTCTTTATTGAAGAACGGGAAGAAAAGCAAGAATCGTGGTTGGGAAGGTTATAGTAGTAAAAGCCATAGAAATCAATATTTGATATATATATTTATATTGGAATAGTTCGCTTTGTTATTGATTGACCCTAGTCGTAGAAAAAAATAACTGAAGGAAAACAAATATGGTAAACATTTTGTATATCGCATTTGGGAAAGGATTAATCTATCGGTTAATATTCTTATTTTCAAAATTCAAAAAATAATTAGTGAAATTTACTGTAGACTTTTCGAATTTTTGTCGGGATTTGATTTTCTTTTCGATGCTATTATTCAAAATAGTAACTATTATTGAATATAGTAACGAAATTTTTGACATGATCCAATTCTCCAATCTTTTGAAAATTATAAAAAGAGTTTTGTTTCGATTAAGTTTTCAAAAAATATGTTATTTCATAAAATTTTATGAAAAAACATATTTTCTTACTATTTTTTATTTTTTCACTATTATTTATTTTTCTTATTATAAAAAACATTGAGATATTCTTAAAAATAAAGACTCTTATTAAAATTAAAAAGAAGAGTTTTGAGTTAAAAAAACTAAAGAAATTGACTCAACAACAAGTTTTTTTTGAAACTCTGTTGCAGACTTTTGATTTCATCATAGTTATGGAATTTGAGAAATCTTATTCATTCTTAAGTAACCATATTATTATTATGGTTATAGATCAATTCGATATCTTATAAGGATCCAAGTCATCGTATTGGATTTCATTTATATATAATGTCTCCGTGGGATTCTATCGTGAGTTTAACATATTGTTTTGTTAAAAATATAGTAAAAAACATAAGGTTTAGATCGATCTAAATCAAAGAATTAATTATATTATTTATATATGAGCAAAATAAAAAAGAAAAATACTTTCAAAATAAAGTGGAAATGTATTGAGTCGAGAATCGAAAATCCATGTTTACATTATGGTCGTTTCATTCTATCTCCCTTTCAAAAAGGTCAGGCTGATACTTTAGGTTCTGTCTTGCGAAGAACATTGCTTAGTGAAATCAAAGGAACTGCTATTACATATATTAGACATATTCTAATTAATAACAAAAAATTGGAGAAAGTATCTCATGAGTATAGTCATATAGAAGATGTCGAAGAATCAATACATGAAATAATCTTCAATTTAAGACAAATTGTATTAAAGAGTTGTATCAATGAATCTATTTTTGCATCTATTTGTGTCAGTGGTCCTATGCGTGTAACTGCAGGACATATTAAGCTACCGTCTTCTGTGCAAATAATTAATAAAACCCAATATATTGCAACTATAACAAAACCAATAGATTTCTCAATTGATTTAGTAATCGAGAGAGATCGAGGTTTTCGTATTAATGACACACATTTTAGTGATTTGGGTTATAGTTATAGTATAGATGCTTTATTTCTGCCTGTTAGAACTGTCAATTATAACATTATTTCTAAAGATGGAGATGAAAAAGAGATACTTTTTTTAGAAATATGGACAAATGGGAGTTTGACTCCTAGAGAATCACTTCGTCAAGCTTCTCTAAAATTGATTGGGTTTTTTCATTCTTTTCTTTTTTTAGAAAATGACGACGATATTTTTTCAGAAGAAGAGAACATAAACCTAGACGACGAGGGAGGATGAAGTTTACGAAGGAAAGGAGGAAGAGAAGGATTTTGATCCTAATTATTTATGGATATTTTACCGGGACCATAAAAAACAAATTCTAAAAAGGGATTGAAATATTACATAATAGAAAAAGCGAAAGAATTAGACTACAATTTTTGCTACCATTTAAACCTAGACAAGTGTGAAGAATACTGGTCAAAATTTTTATCAAGAAACTCAAAAGGAGAGTCCTTAGTATCCTCTTGCTTTTTTGTTGAAAATTTTCTGATTGACTGATTAGCATTTTCATTAAATATCTTAAAAATCTCAAAAAAGCTAATATCAATACAACAACAGACCTTTTAGACAAGATATATTTAAAAAATATATCTATAATATACAATATGGGTATAAGAGAAAAAAAGAGGACTATTATGAAAAAAAAAAAAAAAAAGAAATCTATTCCCCAATATCTGAGCTGATTAATTTTTTTGCCATTATTAATAAATTTAGACTTAAGAAAGAAGAAAGAGCAAAAGAATTAGAGAGCAAAAAATTGCCAACTGTTCCTATTTCCGCTTTAGGATTTACAGAAAAAATTGTGGAATGTATAAAAGAAAGTAAAGTAAAAAAGTAGATAAAGCAACAAGATTTTTCTATGAATATGGAAGGGATAGATAAAATGAAAAGGGTAGATAAATCAGCAAGACTTTCCTATGAACTTTTATACGATTTAGGGATAGAAAAAAAAAGAAGTCTTTTTTCAAATACAAATAGAAGTTTATTCTAAGATATATAAACTTTATGAGTTATTTTTTTTTAATTAAGTTATCATATAAGGATAATGAGTTACCATATCGACATGAGGATAAGCTAAGTTATTTTGATATAGATATGTCAGAAATAGTTACTTCAAAGTATCAAAGTAATTATTCCTGAAATACATTATTTTTAATATGATCGTGAAAAAAAACTAAACTTTGTGTTAAAGATGAAAGCCCTCCTTTTCTTTTTATAATATAAAGAAACATTAAAAAAAAAGAGGGGGGCTTT